TATATATTCTCTGACAATATAGATTGCTTTTTTAACAATGTTCTGGTTCTGTTTAAAATTGAAATGTTAGCTGGAATGTGATTGTTGTTTCTGATTTTTTTCTTCGATGAATCGTTTTTTTTTTTTTCAAAAACTGAATCGAGATGCGAAAGAATCCATATTCCCTATCGCGTATTCTCTACCCCCTAAATTAGCCTAATTAGATTCCATTTTCATTTTTGTCGATTTCTTGACTTTTCGCCAAGAGGAGGTTTTTGGTAATAATTAAATTCACTAAGTCTCTTAATTCTTAATCAATGAGGTAGGCTAAAATAGAAAAAAGGAGCAAAAACTGGACTTAATCTGGACTTGTTTGGCTTTGTGCCTAGACAGCTTGCATTTCCTAAAAATAAAAAAGACTAGGACACCCCCTTCTTTTGATTTATGCTGCATCAGTCCCATAGAATGGGGTAGATAGGAGTTAATCAGTAATGGGAAGGCGTTCATTTCAATATCTCTAAACGGTGACAATTGCTCAGTGTATTTGATTGAATTGATAGATACGAAACCCTCCCCATTCTTTGGATTTTCTCAATCAGATGAAAAAAAGACTTATCTTTTTTCCTAAGCTGATTAAAAGTTATTTTTAACTATCAAATTTTCTTGGAATAATGATGTCGAAAGGGGAACTTTCGAAATTTCGAATAAATTTCGAAAGATAAATAGTTTTAATCATTCCTTAGAAGCTGAATCTTTCTCTCCTATTAAGTCACGTGAAGATGCAGAATCAAAAAGAATTCGTTTATTCGTCTTATTGATTTCTTATTGATTATTGATTATTAATTATTATTTAATTATTTATATATGTATGTATTTATTAATAAATATTATAATGTTAATAATGGTAGACAAATTAATAATAATGTTATATAATAATAATGTTCTATCAAAGTTAACTTCCTCAACTAACTAGGAATCGTATGTTCGATGAAGATGAAGTAAAATATTTCGACGTAATAATAGGGTTCTATAAATATAAAGTAACAGTTATACCTAGTGGAAAATATAAAGTGATACTTATAAATATTAGGAATGAGTTTTTACTAAGATTTCTTCGTCGAAATCTTTCTCCATCTCTATATTATTACCTAAAAGTTTTTGAGAAACAGCTTACTCCACCTCTATTTATAGTATTAGTTATATCTATAGACTATAGAGTATGGCTAAGCGTCATCCCAATCAATGACTAGACTATAGATATAGAGAATACTATACATTATGGCGGATATACATCATCCCAACCAATGACTATTCATGATTCCATAATTGAATCAATTCCATACCGGTTCTTAGAGGAATGTGATGGTAAAACTTCGTTTGAAACGATGTGGTAGAAAGCAACGTGCGACTTGAAGGACACGATCCGTTGTGGATTTGTACATCCACCATTTTTTGTAGGAATGAAGGTGCTCTTAGCTCGACATCATTGGTTCTGTTTCACTAGAACCCCTCGTTTTTTGTTGTCTTGGAATGTAAATAGTCCATGATGGAGCTCGAGTAGAAAGTATTAATTTCTTTCTCGGGGCAAGGGTCTAGGGTTAATGCCAATCAATAAAAAAAATTGAAACAACTTCGTAAATATATCTTAGGTATGGAAATCGAAAGAATCCAATTCGAGCAAGTTTCAAATTACAAAATTTATTGGAATTGATCAAACTTTTTCGATCCAAAGTGTTTCACGAGGGAATCCACCATCTTGTAGGATTTTTTCATAGAAATCGCAAAAAGGGTATGTTGCTGCCATTTTGAAAGGATTAAAAAGCACCGAAGTAATGTTTAAACCCAATGATTTAAAATAAAACAAAGATAAAGGATCCCAGAACAAGGAAACACCTTTTTTATTGTCTTAATAACTGGATCAGACTGAAGAATCCAATTTTAAACGAGACAAACAAAAAAGGAGGAAAGACCGCTCAATAAATGAAATTGTCGAAAGATTTTCCTTTGAACTATTTGAAAGTTATCCAACTTGAGTTATGAGAATACGAATGATTTCTTTTTCATTTTAAGGAAGAACGAAGAAAAAAAGACTTACATCTTTAATTACTTTGATCATTTTATGGATCCAGTTGTCATTTCTTAGATAGAATTCCATAGAGAGACAAATCAATCATTTTTCTCGAGCCGTACGAGGAGAAAGCTTCCTATACGTTTCTAGGGGGGGTGTTGTTCATCTATCCCAATGAGCCGTCTATCGAATCGTTGCAATTGATGTTCGATCCCGAAGAGAAGGAAAAGATCTTCAGAAAGTAGGTTTTTATGATCCGATAAGGAATCAAACTTATTTAAATGTTCCTGCTATTTTATATTTCCTTGAAAAAGGGGCTCAACCTACAGAAACTGTTCAGGATATTTTAAAGAAGGCAGAGGTTTTTAAGGAACTTCGTCCTACGAAATTCAATTAAGGAAATAAATTAAGGAAATACAAAAAAGGGGGGTAGTGATTTGTATATAACTTTGG